TCAAAATTGATCCAATTTCTACCTATTATTATGATATTACGATCCAATGGGGTACCAAAAAAAGGAAATGGGTTCGAAATTCGATCTCCTCTCTATGAATGAGATAAAGACAGAATAATCAAAAGTAGTATAGAGTTTCCTTTTTTTTTTTTAACACACTCAATTTCATGTTCAAAAAAGAATTCGCGGATTCTTTTTGGTAGTCAGTGGAATTTATAGAATATGATTGAATTGCGGAATATAAATATAAAATATAATAAGAATAGTATTTATTGTATTTATTTTATTAAGTACATGCTGATACGGCTATCCATTTTATCCATATATCACATCTTTTATTGTAATTTCACTTGGGACAACATTAGTCACACTCCATAAAAATTTGTATTTTCTATTCAATATATTCAATGAAAAATTGAAACAGGAGGATTCTCTATAGGGATATGTACATAAGAGAGAGATCAGGTTTGGTATCTGGGTAACAATTTCTGTTCTGGGGTTTACATATACACATATATGTTATTATAATTGAAATTGAAAAGGATTGATTATTGAAAAAAAAAAATGAATACTGATTAGTCATAAATTAGTCATAAATCAATTTGATTTTCTTTTGCCATTCAATGAAACAAAATTTCATTGGAGATAAAAATGGAGGAATCGTTCGCTAATTCAAAGTCAATTGTTAATGGTTCCAATTTGTCCTGAATTTTGCAGTCTGTGACCAGAAATCCATTTTTTCTACTCTCAATAGAAAGGAGAAGGGATGTTTTTAAGCGATGTATATTTTAAGATACAATCAATCGAAGAGAAGAATCTAAACTAGATCCAATAAAAAACAGGAATTTATTTTTTGAAAAGGATAGGTACAATGGTATTCAAGATAAAAAAAGGAGTGAGTAATAGAATTAGAATATAGATAATATTTTTATCCATTTTTGACCGAATTTGGCGGCATGGCCAAGTGGTAAGGCGGGGGACTGCAAATCCTTTATCCCCAGTTCAAATCCGGGTGTCGCCTGATCAACAAAAGATTTTGTATTTCTTTCCTATCTTGTGCCGATCTAATTCGACGAATTCTTGCTCCGCAAGAAGCAGAGGCAAAGGACTAAGTGGGCGTGTCAATACTCGATTTTGATAACCCATGGCGTAGGTTTTCTAAAAGACTGTCATTTTTTTTTCTCCAAATTTAGGTGTAGCCCAAATCGGTATCAATAGGGATGAAGCAACTCTCATTTATTAATTTAATGATTGACTCTCACCATTTATTTGATTTTTCAATTGAATCAAATAAATGGTGAGAGTCAATTCCGGGATTCAGAACTAAGGTCGGAAATCTCGGTATCCAAAGGTTCCTAAGGGACACTCTGTTTTTGCTACTAGAATTGAAGAAGAGATTATACGAAAGACTATAATAACAAGATCTCTTATATTAAAAGAGTAAAGGTAAAAGTAAAAAAAAAAAGAATGTATTAATTAATAGTGGTGGTGGGTTCTCCTGATTCTTTCACAGAAAGAAAGACAGTAAGCTTAGATCAAATAGGAAATAGAGGTATCTGATAGATAGTTATCTATCGTGATGGTATATTTTTATGCTTTTTGCTTAGTAAGGAAAGGCATTAATATCAAAACAAACAATAGGTCTTACTATTCTTACATGCTCCATATAGAAGCATTCCTTTGATATTTCCAAGGAAAAGGCGTGTGTATCATCGTATTTGTACTAAATGCTTCCTGATTTTACCAGAAACCCTAAAATATAGAAACTTGTTACGAGTGTATTCATTGAATTGGTTCATCAATAAATAGTCTTACCTATTTTGACTCTGCGCCATTGATTCCGCTATGATTATTAATCAATAATAGAATAATTCCTTCATAGAAATAGAGGACATAATTCACATGGATATAGTAAGTCTTGCTTGGGCTGCTTTAATGGTAGTCTTTACATTTTCCCTTTCACTTGTAGTATGGGGAAGGAGTGGACTCTAGGGCTGGGCACTACTAATTGCTCAATCGAATCGTATCAATTCTTTATTGATCATTTTGCGAAGCCCTAAAAAAAGAAAAATGTCTTCCAAATTGTACTGGAATACAGTAATGAATGATTACCATGCATGATAGGCGATTTTTTCCAACCTAATTTTTCCTAAATATTCTATTTTAGTGAATCAGCTCTTATCATAATTATGGATATTACAATAAGAAAAACTACTACTATTTTTTTTCTTTATTTATTTCCCTTTTTCTTTTACCTTTCTAAAAGAAAGTCGTTCTGCTATTACGACAATACATATTTTCTTTCTATCGGAAACGAAGCGATTAGTGATTGGCCAAAGAGATCCGACACATAATAAAATTAGATCTTTCTTCTGTTGAGCGATCCACATATCACACATTTAACATTTGTTTTAGACTACTAGAAAAGTTTTTATGCTTTTTTTGATTCATCTCATGTTTAAGCATGAAAAATGGACAGGGTCTGCTCTACTCCTTTTACAAATCCGAAGAAGTTACTGTATAACTTAACTCCGCGGATCATCCGTTAATTGTTCAATCAATGACTTCTTGAGATGGGAAATCAAACTAAAAGAAATAGAGTGCTATCTATATGTACATCTAATATATGTACATACATATTGTAATTTGATCTATATATAATAATAAAAACAATACTATAGCTGGTGTGGTAGAAAGAACTATATATATAGTTCTTTCTACCACACCAGCTTAGATACTTACTACGATACTTCTGATTCCAGCCTAATCATTTCATTTAAGATTTAGAGTTTGAATCCCTTTCTTTCATTTCTTGAATCATCGATAAGAACTAATAATAATTCAAGTTTCATTCAAATTAATCATTTTGGCTGACTGTTTTTACATAGATGATAAGTAAAAAAGCAGTAGGAACTAGAATGAACAGTGCAGTAGCAATAAGTGCGAGAATATTGACTTCCATAATCTAATCTTCTTTTGTTTCGCAATAACTCGGGATCTAATCCCATAGAGATGATAAATTTGACTCCTGCAAATTCAACGGGATTAATTGCATCCCGATGATACTGAATCAGATAAATATTATGAATAACAATTTCTGATCTATCAAATCAATTCATCGTCGAAAATTCAATAATATAGTAAATAATATAGTAGTAGTATAACATAGAAAGGAAAGATCTTTTATCATACTAAATCAAAAATATCATTTTTGATTTGATCAGAAATACACATCAATCATTAGATTTTCATACCCTTTTTCCACTTTTTCTTTTCTATAACATAACCTATTAGCTATCTTCTTTATACAACTTCCCTACTTAATACATACATATACATAGAATTATGTACATAAAATTAGTACATAAAATTATGAGGTATCATATGACTGGTATTGTCTGGGTCATACACAGATACAAACAGTATAAGTGAGATGGAAAAATAAAGGATTTAGTATAAAAAATCAAATATTTGAACAAAAAATACTGAATATAGCAATACTACCGATTGTACCAATCGACATATGTCTCTCCCTTATCAATCAGTACTAGGGAAAGAACTCGGAAAAGAAATGGAAATTCCCATATTTATCTGATGATAAATGCGAAACAAAAGAAAAAAAATTCCCCTCCCCGCACCGGGGATTCGATTTGGCTCCCCCTCTTCCCTTTCGCGAAAAATAGAGAAATGAATTGAGAAATTCATCGGATCCTAGTTCGGGACTGACGGGGCTCGAACCCGCAGCTTCCGCCTTGACAGGGCGGTGCTCTGACCAATTGAACTACAATCCCAGCAAGGTGTATAGCATACATATTCTTATGGTTTCATAAGAATTGTCATGTTGTAACGTAACAGATACACGAATGATATAGTGATATCATATCCACATAAACACGGGCTTTAGCGAGAGTGCCGCGGATTATTAGTAACTAGTGATTCTTTTTTTTTTATTGTTAAAAGTGGATAATCAACCTTTCAATGAGATGAGAAAAAAATATAAATAGAGCAAAAAATTGACCCTTTTCCTTCATTTCTGCAGATCAAGTATTTCTTTTCTGTAGGACAAATTGGTTATATTATACTCATGGAGCGGTGATTTTTTGGGCCGAGCTGGATTTGAACCAGCGTAGACATGTCGCCAACGAATTTACAGTCCGTCCCCATTAACCGCTCGGGCATCGACCCAGGAAGAATTCATTCTAGGCTTATTGATAATCCATGATCAACTTCCTTTTGTAGTACCCTACCCCCAGGGGAAGTCGAATCCCCGTTGCCTCCTTGAAAGAGAGATGTCCTAAACCACTAGACGATGGGGGCATATCCGCCCGACCGTCATCATACTATGATGATAGTATGAACAGTTTTTTGGAATTGTCAATATAATCTAATGGTATGGCTAGATCCGAAGAGTCTTTCTATGTTATGATTCTATAGAATCATAACATTTTTTKGGGGGTTGATGCTTCATGAATGAAGCATCCCATACTATTCGATATAACGAAAGGAAGTATAGGATTCCTTCAGTTCAGGCAATGGTTAGCCGGACAGAAAAAAGAGGTAGGGGAGGTAAAACCCCATTTAGTTTCATTTCATTTATTTTCTTCCATTTTCACTCATTGCTTCGTTTATCGTTGAGATGCAATATAATATGCCTATCACTATCTCGCACTAAGCCATAAAATGCAAAAACGAGAAAAATTTTACCCACTTTCTAGGTAAATACAAATTTTTTGTCCATTATGAGTCTACTGCATATATGTATATATGTAGTAGACTCATAATATAAAATGGTTAATTCATGAATTGAATAGGGCCCTTTTAACTCAGTGGTAGAGTAACGCCATGGTAAGGCGTAAGTCATCGGTTCAAATCCGATAAAGGGCTTTTTCATGAAAATCAAGTCTTAGTCTTCTTTTTTTTTTCAGCGGATAATACGGATAGTGTTAATATTAAAAAAATGTAAGTGGACCTGACCCCTTGAATCATGACTATATCAGCTA